CCTCACTAATTGATCTTTACGATGCTTATTCTATCAATTTAGATCCTTTCTTTATCCATCGATTAAAGGATCTAGGCATACTTATTTCTTCATATTTCGACTTCTATGAAGTTTCTTTCTTTTTACTTTTTATTTGCTACAGCTGATAAAAATCGTTGTTTTGGACACGATAAATATGATATGTAGAAAGCCTATTTTCTAGTATTTATTAGTTATTAGCGGATTTGTTCTTTCTTTCCTTTTTTTTCTTTCTATAGTGGAGATAGTCGCACGTAATGACAGATCACGGCCATATTATTTAAAGCTTGTGGTAAGAAAGGGTTTCGTTCTAATGCCCTAAAATAATATTCCAAAGCTTTCGTATGTTCTCCATTCCTTGTGTGGATAAGGCCTATGTTATAGAGTATATAACTTCTATCATAGGGATCAATTTCTAGTCGCATAGCTTCATAATAATTCTGTAAAGCTTCCGCATAATTTCCTTCGGATTGAGCCGACATCCGTTACGGTCGTCATTCGATTCAAAGAATCTCCGTTCCAGAACCGTACGTGAGATTTTCATCTCATACGGCTCCTCCTTTTTTATTTTTTATGTGCATAATGAGAATAATACATGAAATCAAAAAGATTGAAATTATTTCATTATGAACCGAACGGGGCTAGTGTTTTTACAAGAAATCTCTAGCCAACCTTCCTGTAAAAGATCTTTTCTTAATATCAAGTATCTTGGTACTAGATAAAAATGATAACTCTAACAATTTCTTTGTTCTTAACACCCCTTAATTTCCAGGAATTAGTCACTTCAACAGTCTTCGATGGTTATATGGGTATCCAAAATACGAACGAGATGGATGTTTGTTGTACCAACCATTCTTGTTAGTCCCGATTCCGATAAAGAAAAGGTAAAATTTTATAACAAAGTTTTCATATTGTTGATTCCTGGGCGTAGTGCTTCTTCCCCTATGCTGCCTATTGGTACTAGTGGAGTAAGATTGACCTAACCCATAGGTGTAACCTTTCGCTCAATACTAGAATCTACAATTGAAGCATCTGAGGCTGCATTAATCGGGGATACACGACAGAAGGAATTGTTTTATTTACAAACTTCACCTTCACGATAAGCGTAGATTTATTTCAATAATCTTTTTTTCTTTCTCTCCCGAATAATGTATCTTTCTCCGAAGACTGAAAACGGTAAATAAAAAAGAACATCAAATCGCACCATCTCTGTAATAGGTGAATGCCTCTTTTTCTCCTGAAGTTGTCGGAATTATTCGTAATAAGATATTGGCTACAATTGAAAAGGTCTTATCAATAAAATTTCCGTTTATCCGAGATCTGGGCATAGGTAGCAATCCATTCTATAATTTCTTTTACTTACCTCTTGTGAGAAAATGATCCCACAAGCAAAGGAATTATACAGTACGAAATAACATAAAAAAAAGAATCATTAAAAAAAAAGGGTATGACCTTCTATTCAAATTATTATTATTATTTTTGAAAGGAATCAATAAAAAAAAATTAGATTTAATTTAATCCAAATGTAGTAGTATAAGAATGAAAGGAACTATTCCGATTTTCTCAAAGTTAAAGAATCAAAGAATTTATCTTACAGATTAGGATAATTAGAGAAATCTTAATTGATATGCTACAAAGAGTAAAAAGACTTGAATGATCATTCTATGATGAACCGTCTGTTTTGTGTTGTGTGCATTACATAGTGGGTATACACTATAACAATCAAATATAAAAATTCCTGTGATGATTCATTAATTTGGAATAGATCCATGGGGGTAAGGAGTTATTATTGAAAAATCTAAAACTGGAAAAGAATTTTAGAAGTTTATGGAATCATAGTCTAAAAAACGAAATATAACCATGATTTATAAATAGAATCATGATCTAAAAGAAAAGTATCCATTAAACATAGTTAAAAAAAAAAAAGAAAAAAAAATGGATCGATTGATTCATTCTAATTCATTGATTTAACCTGGTATAAAATTGATTTTATTTAGTATAAATAAAGAATAACTATTGGAAAAAAATGGGAGCGCCATCTTCACAAAAATGAATAGATATATATCTTTTTTTTAACAGTTTTTAACAGTTTTTCACAAAAAAAATGGATCTTTATCCCCGGAAGGATTTTTCTTTGATGAAAAGTTTGATCAATTTTTTTATATTTAGAATTGATTGTACGTACCTATCCAACTAATATGAATGACTCACTATTCACTCGGTTTCTGGGCCATAATCATTATGTAGGAGAGATGGCCGAGTGGTTCAAGGCGTAGCATTGGAACTGCTATGTAGGCTTTTGTTTACCGAGGGTTCGAATCCCTCTCTTTCCGTACCTTTCGCCTAATTCACCAATCTTATTGACAGCAATGTATCAAAGCAAATAACAATGGATACCGTTATTCCAACAGTTAAGTTAGACCTTTCTTTGATTTTGATATAGATTCTTTATTCCTAATTTCTGCAGTACAGAAAAAAGATA